TACATTATATAGTGCGAATTTGTAACACTATATATCAACACATATCTGAACTTGTTGATAATGCCAATCGAGCCTTACCTGGTTTAGGGGTTTAACAGGATTAATTAGGACTCGCTGGGCGTAGGGGGTAGGGGGGTTTACCGCGCGCGCGTGAGAATTGCAATGAGTTGAAGGGGGGGGGAATAGTCATAGTATTATGTAGAATCAATAATAAATTATGCACCTGAAATAAAGACATGCGCTGTAATTCAAGTGTGACTATAAAACATGCATGAAACTTCGGATATTACAATGTAATGCAAGATACAACAATAATGCATGTTTGAAAACATAATCTATGGAATTTCAATTGTTATCCGAAATAATAACATATTCGTTGGGTGAGACAGTAGTGGGGGGCTTGGTTTTATGTTGTGTGGATATATATTTGGAATCATTGCAGTGACAGGTTTAAAACATTACACCGGCTTTGGTAGAGAGACTAAGACATGGACTACCTTGACAGAGGTTGGTAGCGCGCATGAAGTATGCTAAATGAAAGTGACCCGAAAAAAAAGAGAACCCCATGCCTTTTGGAGTGAAGGCGCGAGCATGGGGGGTTTTTGCTAATGAGAGGTTCCACCATTAACCATATGCCAGGTAAATTCATTAATAAGTGGAGTAATTAGTGTTATGGCCCTGAAATAGGAACCAGATGCCAGTAATAGTTCAAGTAGTGTGACCCCCACGAGTTTTGTCCCTGACCCTATCAAGGACCGTGTACTTTAAGTTATCGAGTAATGGTGGTCTCTTGCTGACCCATAACTAATTTTGAGGAACGAGTTATATGGAGTTTAAAATTGTATAGTGCTTTGTTGTAATTAAATTAAGTCGGAACTTGAATAGGAATGTGAAATGTACGACTTCTAGGGAATTTTAAGACAAATATGGTTGAAATAAATTTATGGGGATATATAATGTAATGTATTAAACCATAATGTAATATTATGCATAATATGTCCTAAACCATAGTGTTGAGTTATGCATATTATGTACTATACCATAGTGAATGAATGCAAGGTGAGACATTATTAACATCAGAAAATAGTTTAGTTGAGAATCCTGGCTTTGGGAGTCAGGGGCGGGAGTTAGAGTCTTCCTTTTCTGGCGCTAGGAGGGGGTTTAGCCCTCGATCTCCGGATTACAAGACCGGTGCTTTGAGTCTAAGCTACTAGGGCAGTTAAGATTGAGGGATTTATTTTCTAATCAGCTTGCTAGTGGGTTTAGAATTAAGAAGAGAGAGAAGTATAGGACAGAGGCGACTTGTCCGATGATGATGAATGGATCTTCTACTGGTATGCCGCCGATTCAGGTTAGGATGAAGACGTCTGCTACGAGGATTCAGAATAGGAGTTGGGAGAGAGGGCGGAAGGTAAGTCCTTGCTGTTTTGAAATGTGTAGTATGGGGACTAGTATGAGTACTAGGATGGAAAATAGGAGTGCCAGGACGCCTCCTAGTTTGTTAGGAATCGACCGTAGGATGGCGTATGCAAAGAGGAAGTATCATTCTGGTTTGATGTGTGGGGGAGTTACAAGAGGGTTGGCAGGAGTGAAGTTTTCTGGGTCTCCTAGGAGGTTGGGCGAGAAGAGGGCTAGAAATGTGAGGGCTGATAGGAGGATAATGAAGCCTAAAATGTCTTTATAGGAGAAGTAGGGGTGGAAGGGGATTTTATCTGCGTCAGAATTTAGGCCAATTGGGTTGTTGGAGCCTGTTTCATGTAAGAAAAGGGCATGTAGTAGTGTGGCTGCGACAATTGCGAATGGAAGTAGGAAGTGGAATGCAAAGAATCGTGTTAGGGTGGCATTGTCGACGGAGAAACCGCCTCAGATTCATTGGACTAGTGCGTCTCCTACGTAGGGCACGGCAGATAGGAGGTTTGTGATTACTGTAGCGCCTCAAAATGATATTTGTCCCCATGGTAGGACGTATCCTACGAATGCGGTTATTATTACTAGCAGTAGCAGGACAACTCCAATGTTTCAGGTTTCTTTGTAGAGGTAGGAGCCGTAGTACAGGCCTCGTCCAATATGTAGGTAGATACAGATAAAGAAGAATGAAGCCCCGTTGGCGTGCAGATTGCGGATAACCCATCCGTAGTTAACGTCTCGGCAGATGTGGGCTACGGATGAGAAAGCGGTGGAGATGTCTGAGGTGTAGTGTATAGCTAGGAATAGTCCTGTTATGATTTGTACAATAAGGCAGAGTAATAATAGGGAGCCAAAGTTTCATCATGCAGAGATGTTGGAGGGGGCAGGGAGATCAATTAGAGCGTCGTTGGCGATTTTGAGTAGGGGGTGGGTTTTTCGGGTGATCATGGTTCTTATAGTTGAATAACAACGATGGGTTTTCAAGTCATTAGTCCTGGTTAAAATCCGGGTGAGAATTATGATGTATCTTATTAATTTGCTTTTGTTGAGTTTGGTGGTTGGGTTAGTTGGGGTTGCTTCTAATCCTGCGCCTTATTTCGCTGCCTTAGGATTGGCTGTGGCAGCAGGGGTGGGGTGTGGGGTTTTGGTGGGCCATGGTGGGTCGTTAGTTGGTTTAATATTATTTTTGATTTATTTGGGGGGAATGCTAGTGGTATTTGCGTATTCAGCGGCTTTGGCCGCTGAGCCTTTTCCTGAGACATGGGGGGCGGGGTCGGTTAAGGCTTATGTTTTGGTGTACTTGGTTGGAGTGGGGACTGTGGCGTGATGGTTTTGGGGTGGTTATGGGAGTTGAGCTGTGGATGAGTTTAAAGAGTTTTTTATGGTACGTTGTGATGTGGGTGGGGTTTCTTTAATGTATTCTGTTGGTGGGGGAATGTTAATTGTGTGTGCTTGGGTGCTATTATTATGTCTTTTTGTAGTGCTGGAGCTTACACGGGGCTTGGGTCGGGGAGCGCTTCGGGCTGTTTAGACTGTGGTTAATAGGGCAATGATTAGAATTGTTGAGATTAGATATAGGGACAGGTAAATTTTGATGATGTTGGTGTTGATATTGTCAAATATAGAGGAGAGCGAGTGGTGGAGTGGGTGGAGTCCTTTAGGTCCTATTTCTAATCATTGTCGGTCTAGGCTAGTAGCCTGTTTTCCTAGGGTGAGGTTAAATTTTGGGAGGAAGCGATGGATGATGGGTGGGAAGAATCCTAGTATGTTGGAGAAGTTGTGTAGTGTTATGGATGGGGCGATTTTAATTTGTTTGGAAGTTGTTGTGGCTAGTGCTAGGGCAATGATAAGTCCTGTAATTGTTACTGCAAGTGCGGCTAGTTTGAGGGAGGTGGGTATTGTTATAATAGGTGTTTTTGATGGGAGGAAGTAGGAGGTAATGATTAGGCCTGCGACAATACTTCCTCAAGCTAGGCGTTCAATTGATGCAGTGACTGCGGGGTTGTTTTCATTAATAGGGGAGAAGGAGGAAAATCGGGGGGAGCCTATAGTTACAAAGAAAACAATTCGTAGACTGTAGACTGCTGTAAAAGAGGTGGCAATTAGTGTTAAGGCAAGGGCTCAGGCGTTTAGGTGAGAGGTGTTAAGGGCTTCAATAATTGCGTCTTTTGAGAAGAAGCCTGCTAGAAAGGGCATGCCTGTGAGTGCAAGGCTTCCAATGATTAGACAGGAGGAGGTGAGTGGTAGTAGTTTGTGTAAGCCTCCCATTTTTCGGATATCTTGCTCATCGTTAAGGCTATGGATAATTGAGCCGGAGCATAGGAATAGCATGGCTTTAAAGAAGGCGTGGGTGCAGATGTGTAGAAAGGCTAGCTGGGGCTGGTTGAGGCCAATAGTAACTATTATAAGGCCAAGTTGGCTTGATGTTGAGAATGCTACGATTTTTTTGATGTCGTTTTGGGTTAGGGCGCAGGCAGCGGTGAAGAGAGTTGTTAGAGCTCCTAGGCAGAGACAAATAGTTAGGATTAGTTGGTTATTTTCTATTAGGGGATGCAGTCGGATGAGGAGGAAGATGCCTGCAACTACTATTGTGCTTGAGTGGAGTAGGGCTGAGACGGGGGTTGGGCCTTCTATTGCTGAGGGGAGCCAAGGGTGAAGGCCAAATTGGGCGGATTTTCCGGTGGCAGCGAGGACAATGCCGAGTAGGGGGAGGGTTATGTCTAGTTCTTTAGATAGCAGGAAGACTTGTGGGATTTCTCATGAGTTTAGGTTTATTGCGATTCAGGCAATGGCTAAGATTAGGCCGATATCTCCAACTCGGTTGTAGATTACTGCTTGGAGGGCTGCTGTATTAGCATCGGCTCGGCCATGTCACCATCCAATTAGGAGAAAGGATATAATGCCTACTCCTTCTCAGCCAATGAACAGTTGGAATAAATTATTAGCGGTTACTAGAATAATTATGGCTACTAGGAATAGGAGTAAGTATTTAAAAAATCGGTTTAGGTATGGATCAGAGTGTATGTACCATGACGCAAATTCTAGGATTGATCATGTGACATATAAGGCAATAGGGGTGAAGATTAGGGAGTAGTGATCGAATTTAAAGCTGATATTGATGTCAAAATTCATAATATTTATTCAGTGTCAGGTAGTAATAATATTTTCTGCTCCTTGGTCTAGAAAAATAATTAGTGGGATAATATTGATGAAAAAGGCAATGGATACTGCGTTTTTAGCGTGTTTGAGGGCCCAGTTTTGGTCTAAGGGGGAGGGGGTTAGTGTTATTAGTAGTGGCCAAATTAGGATTGTCAGGGTTAAGAGAAGAGTAGTGATTATAATAGTGTTTACCATAGCTGCTACTTGGAGTTGCACCAAGAGTTTTTGGTTCCTAAGACCAATGGATGAACTATTATCCTTTAGAAGCGGATTAGGCGAATGAGCCACGGAGTTTAACCGTGGGCATAGGGATTAGCAGTCCTTATTGCTTCAGGCCTCTTTCGGTGGATAAGAGGATTTTAACCTCTATTTTTAGAACCACAATCTAATGTTTTGTGTTAAACTATATCTACAGTACCATCAGCCTCATATAATTTCTGGCTTTGTGATTAGAAGGATGACTGGTAGGAGGTGGAGGGTTATAAGAAGGTGTTCCCGTGTGTGAAAGGGTTGGAGGTTGCTGATATGTTGTGGTAGGGGGCCCCGTTGGGTTATCAGGAATAGGTAAAGGGAGTAGGCGGCGGTAATCAAGGTTCCTGCTCCGGTGAAGGCCAGAGTTCAGGGGGATCAATTGAATATTGCTGTGATAATTACTAACTCTCCTATTAGATTGGGGAGGGGAGGTAAGGCTAGGTTTGCTAGATTTGAAATAAATCATCAGGTAGCGGTAAGAGGAAAGATGATTTGTAGTCCACGGGCTAAAACTATTGTTCGGGAGTGGGTTCGTTCGTAGGTAGTGTTGGCTAGGCAGAAGAGGGCGGAGGAGACTAAGCCGTGGGCAATTATCAGTACTAGAGCTCCGGTGAATCCTCATGGTGTTTGAATTAGAATTCCCCCGGCGACTAGGCCTATGTGGCTGACAGATGAGTAGGCAATTAGTGATTTTAAGTCTGTTTGTCGGAGGCAGATGGAGCCTGTTATAATGACTCCCCAGAGGGCTAAGGCTACAATTGGGTAGATTATGTCTTTGGACAGGGGGTCTAGAACCACCATTATACGCATTATACCGTAGCCTCCAAGTTTTAGCAGGATAGCTGCTAGGACTATTGATCCTGCTACGGGGGCTTCTACGTGGGCTTTTGGAAGTCAGAGGTGGACTCCATAGAGGGGTATTTTTACTAAGAAAGCAATTAGACAGCCTGCTCATCAGATTTTATCTCCTCAGGAAGCGAGAGTTAGTGGTTGTGAGTATTGGAGGATGAGTATTGAGAGTGTTCCTGTGTTTTGGTGTAGAAGAAGGAGGGCTACTAGTAAGGGAAGGGACCCCGTTAGGGTGTAGAATAAGAAATAGGTTCCTGCGCTTAGGCGTTCGGTCTGGTTACCTCATCGAGTGATAATAATTAGGGTTGGGATAAGGGTTGCTTCAAATATTACATAAAATATAATAATTTCGGTGGCGCCGAATGCTATGATAAGGAAGGTTTGGAGAGAGGCCAGGAGGGTGATGTAGGTTCGTTGGCGATTAATGGGTTCTAATTTGACGTGGTTTTGACTGGCTAGGATTATTAGAGGGAGTAGTCAGCAGGTGAGTACGAGCAGGGGAGTTGATAAAGGATCTGTGCCCAGGTATGAGCTTGAAGAGGCTCAGCCTGTCTCTAATGGTCATTTAATCCAGGTGAGGCTAATTAAAGCAATAATGAGGCTTTGAAGGGTTGTGACAGCTCAAAGTCATTTTGGGGAGGAGAATCAGATTGTGGGGAACAGTATGATTGTTGGTATAAGGATTTTTAGCATTGTAGTAGATTTAGGGCTTGTAGGCGGTCTGTTCCGTGGGTCCGGGCTGTGGCGACTAGTAGGGCTAGTCCTGCTCCAGCTTCACAGGCTGAGAAGGCTAGTAGGAGGATGGGGGCTGCGGAAAAAGCAGTTGCTTCTAATTGAAGGGTCCATATAGCTAGGGCAATGAATAGGGACAACATTATTCCTTCTAGGCATAGTAGGGCTGATAAGAGGTGGGTGCGGTGGAAGGCTAAGCCTATTAGTCCTAAAGTGAATGCTGAGGTAAAGCTGAAGTATGCTGGTGTCATAAGGGGATCACGGATTTGAACCGTGGTTTTCTGAGCCGAAATCAGAGGTCTTGTGTTTGGACTAATCTCCTATTCGGCCCATTCTAAGCCTCCTTGTATTCATTCATAAATTAAGCCTAGTGTGAGGAGAATTAGAATAGTTGCAGCTCATAGGAGGGTGTAGGTGGGGTCTGGAAGTTGGTTGCCTCAGGGTAGTGGGAGAAGTAGGGCAATTTCTAAGTCAAATAATAAAAATAGGATGGCAATGAGGAAGAAGCGTAGGGAGAAGGGCAGGCGGGCTGATCCCAAGGGGTCAAAGCCACATTCATATGGGGAGAGTTTTTCTGCGTCAGGACTTATCTGGGGTAGTCAAAATGATACTAGGGCGAGGACTAAGGAGAGGGCAGTAGAGATGAGGAGAATAATTATAACCAGGTTCATTATCTTTCCTTGGGGTTTAACCAAGACTAGGTGATTGGAAGTCACTCGTACTAACTTTAGATACTAGAAAGATATGATCCTCATCAGTAAATAGAGACATATAGGAATAATCATACAACATCTACGAAATGTCAGTATCAGGCAGCTGCTTCGAAGCCAAAATGGTGTTCTGATGTAAAGTGGTATTGGATTTGGCGGAGTAGGCAGATAGCAAGGAAGGTTGAGCCAATGATAACGTGTAGGCCGTGGAAGCCGGTTGCTACAAAGAAGGTTGAGCCATAGACTCCGTCGGCGATGGTGAAGGGGGCTTCGTAGTATTCTATGGCTTGGAGGGCAGTAAAGTAAAAGCCTAGTAGGATGGTCAGTGTAAGGGATTGGATTGCTTGCTTACGCTCTCCTTCTATGAGGCTGTGGTGTGATCATGTCACTGTTACACCGGATGCTAGTAGAACAGCGGTATTGAGGAGTGGTACTTCAAAAGGGTCTAGTGGAATAATTCCTGTTGGCGGCCAGCAGCCTCCTAGCTCCGGAGTGGGGGCAAGGCTGGAGTGATAGAAGGCTCAGAAAAATCCTAAGAAAAAGAAGACTTCTGAGGTAATAAAGAGAATTATCCCGTATCGGAGGCCTTTTTGTACTGGCGGGGTGTGGTGGCCTTGGAAGGTGCCTTCTCGGATAATATCCCGTCATCATTGGTATATAGTGAGTAGGAGGAGTATTAATCCTAATGTTAGCAGGGTTATTGAGTGGAAGTGAAATCAGATTGCTAAACCAGATGTTATTAGGAGAGCAGCTACTGCGCCGGTGAGAGGCCATGGGCTTGGGTCAACCATGTGATATGCGTGTGCTTGGTGGGCCATTAGACGTTTTCTTGTAGGTAGAGGCTTAACAGTAGAACAAATACATAAGCTTGGATAAAGGCTACTGCGATTTCTAGGAGAGTTAAGAGCACTAGTAAGATAGCAGTGAATATTGCTACTGTAGTCATAAGGGGCATTAGTGTAATCGTTGCAGTTGAGATTAGTTGAATTAATAAGTGGCCGGCTGTAAGGTTGGCTGTAAGTCGTACACCTAGTGCGAGGGGTCGAATGAATAAGCTGATAGTTTCAATAATGATTAGGACTGGGATTAGAGGGGTGGGGGTTCCTTCAGGAAGAAGGTGGCCTAGGGCTACTGTGGGCTGGCTTCGTATCCCAATAATAATTGTGGCTAATCAGAGTGGGACGGCTAAGCCTATATTTAGGGATAGTTGGGTTGTAGGTGTGAATGTATATGGTAGAAGTCCTAGTATGTTTAATGTGAGGATAAAAATTATTAGGGAGGCAAGGATTATTGCTCATTTATGTCCGCCAGGGTTTAGAGGGGTGAGTAATTGTTGTGTGAAGGTTTTAATAAATCAGCTTTGGACGGAGATTAGTCGGTTGTTTAGGTAGCGGCTGGTGGGGGATGGGACTAGGATTCAGGGTAGAGTTAATGAGATGGCAATTAGGGGGATACCTAAGTGTGTGGGGCTTATAAATTGATCGAATAGGTTTAGTGCCATGGTCAGTTTCAAGTGTCTGATTTAAGGTTTTCGGTGCTTAGTGCCGTAACATCATTTGTAAAGGTGTGGTTTAGGACTTTTGGGGGAATTACTGTTAGAAAAATTAGTCATGAGAATACAAGAATAGCAAGTCATGGGGCTGGATTTAATTGTGGCATATCACTAGAGGTGGTTGGGGGTCACCAATCTTTAGCTTAAAAGGCTAATGCTAATCCCAGTTTAGCTTCCTAGTGAGGCGTCTTCAAGTATTAGGGAGGATCAGTTTTCAAAGTGTTCTAGGGGGACGGCTTCTACAACAATTGGTATGAAGCTATGATTGGCACCACAGATTTCGGAACACTGTCCGTAGAATACTCCAGGGCGGGAAGTGATGAAGGATGTTTGGTTTAATCGTCCTGGAACAGCGTCTATTTTAATTCCCAGTGCTGGTACGGCTCAGGAGTGAAGGACATCTTCGGCTGATACTAAGACTCGGATGGGGGATTCTATCGGGATAACTATTCGATGGTCTGTCTCGAGTAATCGGAATTGTCCAGGGGATAGGTCTTGTGTGGGAATTATATATGAATCAAAGGCTAAGTTTTCATAGTCGGTGTATTCATAGCTTCAGTATCACTGATGGCCCATAGCTTTTACGGTGAGGTGGGGGTCATTAACTTCATCTATCAGGTAGAGGATTCGTAGGGATGGAAGAGCAATTAGGATAAGAATAACTGCTGGGAGGATTGTTCAAATAATTTCGATTTCTTGTGAGTCTAGAATGTATTTATTAGTAAGTTTAGTTGTAACTATTACAACAATAATATATAGGACTAGGGTGCTAATTAGGAAAACAATTATTAAGGCATGGTCATGGAAGTGTAGAAGTTCTTCTATTACAGGGGAGGCCGCGTCTTGGAATCCTAGTTGTGAGGGATGTGCCATTAAGCCATTGGGCTTAAGGTACGCAGGGGTTTAACCTACAATTCTGTCTCGACAAGGCAGGGTAATGTTTTTACTAGTACCTTATAGAAGAAAGTGGCAGAGGGGTTATGTGGCTGGCTTGAAACTAGTTTACGGGGGTTCGAGTCCCTCCTTTCTCGTTAATTGGGTTTTACTTGTACAAAGGCAGGCTCTTCAAATGTGTGGTAAGGGGGTGGGCACCCGTGTAGTCATTCTGGGTTTGTGGAAGTTAGTTCAACAGAGAGGACTTCTCGTTTAGCAGTAAATGCTTCTCATAAAATATATAGGAATATTACAACTGCTACCAGGGAGATTAAAGAACCAATTGATGAAATGATGTTTCATAATGAGTAGGCGTCTGGGTAATCTGAGTATCGTCGTGGTATTCCGGCTAGGCCTAAAAAGTGTTGAGGGAAAAAGGTTAAATTAACGCCTAAGAACATTGTTCCGAAGTGAATTTTTGTTCAGGTGTCATGTATTGTATAGCCTGTGAAAAGGGGGAATCAGTGAACGAAGGCTCCTATGATAGCAAATACAGCTCCCATTGATAGGACGTAGTGGAAGTGAGCTACTACATAATATGTGTCGTGTAGTACAATGTCTAGGGAGGAGTTGGCTAAAACAATTCCAGTTAGTCCTCCAACTGTGAAGAGAAAGATAAAGCCGAGTGCCCATAGTAGGGGGGTTTCTCATTTAATTGAGCCTCCATGCAGTGTAGCAAGTCAGCTAAAGACTTTTACTCCGGTTGGGATAGCAATAATTATTGTTGCAGACGTGAAGTATGCTCGGGTGTCTACGTCTATCCCTACTGTAAACATATGATGGGCTCATACGATGAAGCCTAGGAGACCAATAGCCATCATGGCCCATACTATTCCTATGTAACCGAATGGTTCTTTTTTACCTGCATAGTAGGCTACAATGTGGGAAATTATTCCAAATCCTGGTAGAATTAGGATGTACACTTCTGGGTGGCCAAAGAATCAGAAGAGATGTTGGTAAAGGATTGGGTCTCCCCCTCCTGCGGGGTCAAAGAAAGTGGTATTAAGGTTTCGGTCTGTTAATAGCATAGTGATACCGGCAGCAAGAACTGGGAGGGAAAGAAGTAAGAGTACAGCAGTAATTAGAATGGCTCAAACAAATAAAGGTGTTTGATATTGTGAGATAGCTGGAGGTTTCATGTTAATGATAGTTGTGATGAAGTTGATGGCCCCCAGGATTGATGAGACCCCTGCTAGGTGGAGGGAAAAAATAGTAAGGTCCACAGAAGCTCCTGCGTGTGCGAGGTTTCCAGCAAGGGGTGGGTACACAGTTCATCCTGTTCCTGCCCCTGCCTCAACTCCTGATGAAGCAAGGAGAAGTAGGAAGGATGGGGGAAGGAGTCAGAAGCTCATATTATTTATTCGGGGGAATGCCATGTCTGGGGCTCCGATTATTAGGGGAACAAGTCAATTCCCAAAGCCTCCGATCATGATTGGTATCACTATAAAGAAAATTATTACGAAAGCGTGGGCGGTAACGATAACATTATAAATCTGGTCATCGCCTAGAAGGGCGCCGGGTTGGGCTAACTCTGCCCGAATTAGCAGGCTAAGGGCGGTTCCAACTATTCCGGCCCAGGCACCAAACACTAGGTAGAGGGTGCCAATGTCTTTGTGGTTGGTTGAGAAAAATCAGCGTGTGATTGTCACAGGTAGGGTGGCCGAGAGTTAGGCGGTGGATTGTAGCTCCATGAACAAAGGTTTAAATCCTTTTCCTATCACAGCTCTGTGGTGTACAACATGTTGGATTGCAAATCCAAAGATGCAGGTTAATCCCCGCCGGGGCTTTCCCCGCCTTTTTGGCGGAGGGCGGGGAAAGTAGGTGAATGCTCGTTGGTTTGAGCGCCTAGCTGTTAACTAGGAGTTTGTAGGATCGAGGCCTTCTCATCTAGTAAGGCTTTAGCTTAATTAAAGTGTCTGGGTTGCATTCAGAAGATGTGGGATAGAGTCCTGCAAGTCTTATTCAGAGATTAGGAGATTCTCACTCCCACTTAAAGCTTTGAAGGCTTTTGGTCTATTGTTATCCTAAATCTCTAGTTGAGTAGTGTTTGGGCTAGGGGGGTTAGTGGGAGGAGTAAGAGGGTCAGGGTTATTATAATAGTGAGGGGGATTGTGTTTTGTGTGTTTGGTAGACGCCAGGGGGTTAAGGAGTTGTTTGTGTTTGGTGAAATTGTAAGGGTCATAGCGTAGCATAGTCGTAGGTAGAAATAGAGGCTTAATAGGGCGCTGAGTGCTATAATGGTAGCGGTTAGGGGGAGATTTTGGGTGGCGAGTTCTTGTAAAATCAATCATTTTGGTATGAATCCTGTTAGGGGAGGGAGGCCTCCTAGGGATAGTAGGGCGAGGGCGGCGGTGGTTGCAATGATTGGGGTTTTGGGCCAGGCTATTGCTAATGTATTGATTTTTGTGGTGGATAATAGTTTGAATGTTAGGAAGGTTGCAGAGGTTATTACAATATACAGGAGTAGGGCTAAGATAGTTAGTTGAGGTTTGAATTGAACGATGATGATTATTCAGCCTAGGTGGGCGATGGATGAGTAGGCTAGGATTTTCCGTAGTTGGGTTTGATTGAGTCCTCCTCAGCCGCCGATGAGTGTTGATAGTAGGCCGAGGGCAGTTAGTAGTTGGGGGTGAGTTATCTGGGCTGTTTGAATGATTAGTGCGAAGGGTGCTAGTTTTTGTCAGGTAGCCATGATTAGTCCTGTGGAAAGATCTAGTCCTTGTATGACTGGGGGCATTCAAAAGTGTATTGGAGCCAGTCCAACTTTTAGTGCTAGTGCTATGGTAATTAATGTAATTGCAATGGGGTGATTTAGGTAAAAGATGTTTCATTCTCCTGTGGTTCAAGCGTTGATGGTGCTGGCAAATAGGATTGTGGCTGCGGCAGTGGCTTGGGCTAGAAAATATTTAGTGGTTGCTTCTACGGCTCGTGGGTGGTGGTGTTGGGCTATTAGTGGTAGAATTGCTAGTGTGTTGATTTCAAGGCCTATTCAGGCTAGGAGTCAGTGGGAGCTTATGAATGTTAGGGCTGTGCCTAGGCCTAAGCTTGATAGCAGGATTGTTAGAATATAGGGGCTCATTGGTAAGAGAAGGGGTTTAACCTACATTTTTGGGGTATGGGCCCAAAAGCTTAATTTAGCTGATCTTACTAGGAAGTGGTGTAATGGAAGCACTTGGGGTTTTGATCTCCATAATGAGGGTTCGAGTCCCTTCTTTCTAAGGAGCTGGGAGGATTTTAGCCTCCGTAAATCACTCTATCAAAGTGGTCCTTGGGCATTCAGGCACAGTTCCTTTATAATTGTGGGGGCAAGCCCATAAATGCGACTGGTAGGGCGGCGTGTCATAGAATTAGGGCGAGGGTTATGGGTAGAAAGTTTTTTCAAACTAGGTGCATGAGTTGATCATATCGGAAGCGGGGGTATGAGGCACGTACTCATAGAAATAGTATGGAGAGTAATGCGGCTTTTATTATGATGTTGATAGAGGCAAGTTCTGGGGTGGTGGGAGTGTAGGTTGCACCTAGAAATAGAATGGTGGATAATGTATTTATGAGGAGGATGTTGGCATATTCGGCTAGGAAGAACAGTGCGAAGGGGCCGCCTGCGTATTCTACATTAAACCCGGATACTAGCTCTGATTCTCCTTCTGTGAGGTCAAATGGGGCTCGATTTGTTTCGGCTAGGGTGGAGATATATCATATGGCGGCGAGGGGTCAGGCTGGAAAGAGCAGTCAGATTGTCTCTTGAGTTGTGTTAAATATTTGTAGGGTGAAACCTCCGGTGAAGATAATGATAGATAATAAAATTAGGCCCAGGCTAACTTCGTAGGAGATGGTTTGAGCAACTGCTCGTAGAGCGCCCATTAAGGCGTATTTTGAATTGGAGGCTCATCCTGAGCCTAGGATGGAGTAGACTGCTAGGCTTGAGAGGGCCAGGATGAATAGTATGCCGAGATTTAAGTCAATGATGGGGTGGGGCAGGGGTATAGGGGCTCATAATATTAGGGCTAGGGTGAGAGCTAACATGGGGGTGGCGAGGAATAGAAATGGGGAGGAGGTAGAGGGGCGTAGAGGTTCTTTAATGAATAGTTTAACACCATCTGCGATTGGCTGCAGGAGTCCATAGGGGCCTACTACGTTGGGGCCTTTACGTAGTTGTATGTATCCTAAAACTTTTCGTTCAAGTAGGGTTAGGAAGGCGACTGCTAGGAGGACGGGGATGATATAGGCTAAGGGGTTGATTAGGTGAGTAATTAGTAGGGTTATCATAAATTAAGAGGGGGATTTGAACCCCCGGTTGAAAGGGCTTAGGCCTTTTGCAATTACCGGGCTCTGCCATCTTAATAATCTTATCTTGACGGATGGGGTATGCCCTCCCTTTAGTTAATTAAGTTGTTGTCATTAAGTTGGGGTGGGGCGTATTGGTAATATGGGCCCCCTTTTTCCGGTCCTTTCGTACTGGGAAAAGTGGCATTACAGATAGAAACTGACCTGGATTGCTCCGGTCTGAACTCAGATCACGTAGGACTTTAATCGTTGAACAAACGAACCCTTAATAGCGGCTGCACCATTAGGATGTCCTGATCCAACATCGAGGTCGTAAACCCCCTTGTCGATATGGACTCTGAAAGGGGATTGCGCTGTTATCCCTAGGGTAACTTGGTCCGTTGGTCGGCGGGTGGCCGGATCTTTATGGTCAGAGGTTCTGTGACTTAGAGATGTCTTTCTTGGTTCTGGAGGTGGGTCCAGTCCTCATGGGAGCTTTGTTTTCTCCCGCGGTCGCCCCAACAAAAGATTAGGATCAGGTGTTATTTGGTTTAACTTGGTTTAAGTTCTTGACATAATTGATCTGGAGTCTTAAGCTCCAAAGGGTCTTCTCGTCTTGTATTGTTATGCCCGCTTCTGCACGGGCAGATCAATTTCATTGACTAAAAAAGGGAGACAGTTAAGCCCTCGTTCTACCATTCATACAGGTCTTCATTTAAAAGACAAGTGATTGCGCTACCTTCGCACGGTCAAAATACAGCGGCCGTTTAACTTGTCACTGGGCAGGCGAGACCTCCTATACGTTGATGTTTGCAGGAGGCGATGTTTTTGGTAAACAGGCGAGGCTTGTATTTGCCGAGTTCCTTCCTTTTTATTTGGTCTTTCCTCTAGAAGTTGGGCCTTCCGGTGTGGGGGTAACGATAGGGTCATGTGAGGTTTGCTTGTCGTTTGGTGAGGTCATATTGCCCTCTTTGGTTGGGTTCGGTAATTGCTAGTGGTGGGTCCGATCTAGCATACACGTAGGCCGAGGAGAGGGGGTTTCCCCTCTTATTACTCATTTTAGCAGTATCTCTTCCATGGTGGCATGGAGGGGCCTAATATTGTTAGGGGTTTTAGATTAAATATTTGGATAGTAGATTTTAGTCCGCAGGAGCTTTAACGCTTTCTACTCAGGTGGCTGCTTTTAGGCCCACTGGAGCGGGTATCTTGTTTAATATAATCTTTAACCTCCTGGTTGAGGTTGTGTCCTGTTTCAAAGGGGCTGTACCCCCTTTGACTAACTCTCACATGTTTCTTTGGCTCATATTTAGTTGGTAGTTGTGAGTTAAGGAGTGTGAGGCTGAACTTCTATCCATTTCTTAGGCAACCAGCTATAACTAAGTTCGGTAGGTCTGTCACCTCTACCCGGGGATCTTCCCACTCTTTTGCCACAGAGACGGGTTGGCCCTAATTAATAGGCTGTCCCGGGGTAGCTCACTTAGTTTCGGGGGTCTGAACTAAAGTACGCTTTGCTCAGGGGGGCTGGCTAAATCATGATGCAAAAGGTACGAGGGCTAGTCTCTGCTTTGTTGTGCTTTTATGATTTATTTCATTTCTCTTTCAGCGTTCCCTTGCGGTACTTTTATTATTGCTATGAAGGGCCTTTTCTGTCTCACGTACTGGGGCGGTAAAATGTTTTAGTTTGGGGTGGTGTGGTTTTGTTAAGTGGGATAATGTTGGTTTGGTAATTTAGGTGGTTAAGCTAGCTGTATAGCTCAGGATGATCCAATTTGCATGGATGTCTTCTCGGTGTAAGGGAGATGCTTAGCTGTCTCAGCCACATCCTGATTATTCCAAGTGCACCTTCCGGTACACTTACCATGTTACGACTTGCCTCCCCGTGGTAGGGTTTGTGTTATTAGAAATGTTGGGTATATGTGGGGTAGGGGAGAGTGACGGGCGGTGTGTGCGCGCCTCAGAGCCTAATTCAAAAAGACTCTCTATTTGTTTTTTACTACTAAATCCACCTTCGGGCACTAGTTTCAGAGTGCCGTCCGTAGTATTCTGTTGGTGCAGATAATGTAGCCCATTTCTTCCCACTTCGTACGCTACACCTCGACCTGACGTTTTTGGATGAGCCCATTTTGCTTACTGTTGGGCCTTCACAGGGTAAGCTGACGACGGCGGTATATAGGCGGGGAAAACAAGAAGTGGTGAGGTTTAACGGGGGTTATCGGTTCTAGAACAGGCTCCTCTAGGTGGGTCTGAGGCACCGCCAAGTCCTTTGGGTTTTAAGCTGTGCTTGTAGTACCCTGGCGGATGTGGAAGTAAGGGTGCATCTGGGTTTAAGGCTAAGCATAGTGGGGTATCTAATCCCAGTTTGTTTCTTAGCTTTCGTGGGGTCAGGGGCTTTATATGTTTAAAGCTACTTTCGTGTGGGGGCTTCGTACCTTCGGGGTGCGTATGACGGCTTAGAGGGTCTTTGGCTTTATTTTACATGTCCCTTAACCACCCTTTACGCCGTGTTTGTCAACTAGGGTCTTTCGTATAACCGCGGTGGCTGGCACGAATTTTACCGACCCTTTTAGCCCTAACTAAGTCAAGTTTGCACTTATTGCTTAATGTTCATTACTGCTGAGTTCCCTTGGGGGTGTGGCGTAAGCAAGGCGTCTTGGGCTTTAGTTAAGTGCCTGATGCCGGCTCCTTGTCCCCGGACAGGGGATTGAGGGCATTCTCACGGGGGTGCGGATACTTGCATGTATAAATTGGGCTAGAGCTGACAGTAAAGTCAGGACCAAACCTTTGTGCTTGTGGAACATTTTTAGGGCCCATCTTAACATCTTCAGTGTTATGCTTTGGTTTAAGCTACACTAGC